TATAAAAAGAAGATATTTCATTTAGTCCCTTCATGTCTACTATAACTAGTTATTTCGGTTTTCTACTAGCAGCTTTGACTATAACCTCAGCTATATTTATCGGTCTGAACAAGATACGACTTATTTGAAATTAATTGAATGAACAATTCATAAAAAAAATTCTTCTGTGGTAGTTCATATATTCTATAGTTTCTTGCCGTGTCCATTTTCAATTCTTGGTCATTGAGATTCATGGGTAATACCGATTAATATATAAGGATAGATATTACCTCTCCTTTTCACCTTTCAAAGAAATTGAAATGATTGAAGTTTTTCTATTTGGAATCGTCTTAGGTCTAATTCCTATTACTTTGGCTGGATTATTCGTAACTGCATATTTACAATATAGACGTGGTGATCAATTGGACCTTTGAGTAATTAATATCTCCTTTTTTTTTGATTGACCTCCTACTTTCTTTAATCTACAGGAGGTCAAATTCAGATTGCTGTTCAATTATTTCAGTCTTATTTTCGACCTAACAAATAACAAGAATCTAATCACGCTCTGTAGGATTTGAACCTACGACATCGGGTTTTGGAGACCCACGTTCTACCGAACTGAACTAAGAGCGCTTTATTATCACAAAAATATTTTGTGACCTAACTCGTCTTGGATATATATACTATCGTAAATAATAAAATTAAAGATTGATTTTGTATAGCCAATTTTAATCAATCTTAATGACCCCTCGTTACTGTTCATAAGATAAGTAATAGGTAGGGATGACAGGATTTGAACCCGTGACATTTTGTACCCAAAACAAACGCGCTACCGAGCTGCGCTACATCCCTTTGAATTGGCCTACAGTAGTATTGTAGAGAATCCCTGTCTTGTTTTCCACATCTTTATTTCTTTCAGTGCTATACCCAATTATCTTGTCATTTCTTATTTTTTTTTTAATCTCATATCATATAACATATAATAATAGACTTATATTATATACGTACTAAAGAAATATGAAACTCGCCGTAAAAAAATGAATATTTTTCGGGAATTCTCAGACAGAAAGGGACGTATTTTTTTTTTTTTCTTTTAAGAAAAGGAATATCTACTGTACTGAATCGTTGTACATTTCAAGTTATACATTTTAATTTGCATTAGGGATTCTGCGTACAAATCCAAGTGTCAGTCATTAACTACATATACACATCTGGTCATATATGTAATAGCATTATGTATTACAAATTGTAATAAAATTACAATAATAAATAACAAAGAAGGAGGATTTTAAATGCGAAATCTAAAAACATACCTTTCCGTGGCACCGGTAGTAAGTACTCTATGGTTTGGGTCTTTAGCAGGTTTATTGATAGAGATCAATCGTTTATTTCCAGATGCGTTGATATTCCCTTTTTTTTCATTATAGTAATTGAGATAGGAAGGGGTGAAGAAAATTAGAGATACAATCAAATATCTGTGACTAATCCCCCCCTTACTCTTCTTTTCTTCTTTTTTTTTTTATAATTAAAATAAATTCGAAAATAAAAAGAATAAAAATAAAAGCGGGTTCACCCTAGTTAAACTAAGAACTCGGGTTTCCAGGTCCAAAATTAAATTAATTAATAATAGAGTGAGAAAGAAAATGGAATAGTTGTGGCATGGCAACAATATCATACAAGAAAATTCAATGAAAAAGAAAATTTAAATACTGTACAACGATTATAAATTATAAATATATAGTTAGAAATCATTATATTACTTATTATTACTATATTGATAGATTGCAACGAAATCTTTCATAATTGGATTTCAAGTTAGCAACTTCTATTTTTTTCCTTCCTTTCTTCTTCTTCGCTTCGGATCGGAAAATAGAAAGATAGAAGAGTTGAGTCAATCAAAAATCCAAAGGAGGTTCATGGCCAAGAGTAAAGATGCCCGAATAACGATTATTTTGGAATGTACCAGTTGTGTTCGAAACCGTGTTAATAAGGAATCAATGGGCATTTCCCGATATATTACTCAAAAAAATCGACATAATACGCCTAGTCGATTGGAATTGAGAAAATTCTGTCCCTCTTGTTACAAACATACGATTCACGGGGAGATAAAGAAATAGATCGAATCGATCGCTTGCGTGTCCGCCTTCCATTCCAAGGAAGACGAAAAACGACATATTATATATAACAGATCATATATTTATTTAAATATAAACAAAACAAAGCAATTCTATTTTGAAATTCGAAATCATTTTTGATTCGATCAAAATAGCATTAGGATTTTCGAGACAAGGAATAAAAAAAACATGGATAAATCCAAGCGACTCTTTCTTAAATCTAAGCGATCTTTTCGTAGGCGTTTGCCCCCGATACAATCGGGGGATCGAATTGATTATAGAAACATGAGTTTAATTAGTCGATTTATTAGTGAACAAGGAAAGATATTATCTAGACGGGTGAATAGATTGACCTTAAAACAACAACGATTAATTACTATTGCTATAAAACAAGCTCGTATTTTATCTTTGTTACCCTTTCTTAATAATGAGAAAGAGTTGGAAAGAAGCGAGTCGACTCCTAGAACTACTGGTCTTAGAATTAAAAATAAATAAGCTTGCTCTTCTTCAATTGAATCAAAATAAAATTCCAATCCGAATTCAAATGCAAATTGACAGTTTGTTCAAAAAATCCGAAAATTCCAATTTTATTGTTGTGTCGTAAGAAAAAAAGGAATTGGGGAAGAAGAATAAATCTTTTTTTGATTGAACGTGTTTGTTCATTGCGATGACTTTATCATATTATATCCTATTTTATCATACTAATTTCTACTCTACTTTCCCAAGTTCATTTGCCAGGGAACTCCATTTAAAACATTTCACTGGATTTGATTTCTTTCAATCTCCTTAATCTTATTTTAAGATCTCATTGGAAATCATATAAAGACAATTCCTATTTAATATAGCTATTTGTGCAAGTATTTTACGATTAAGAAGCAACTGCCTCTTGTACAGATGGTGTATTAATTTACTATAACTATAGTATAGTTTATTGGCTCGAATTACTGCGTTTATTCGAGTGATCCACAAACGACGAAAATCTCTCTTCTGCCTACCTCTATCCTGATGAGCCGAAACCAAAGCTCTTATTTTCTGTTGAGTAATAGTTCGAGTAAGTCTTGAACGAGCCCCTCGAAAGCTTGATGCAAATAAACGAATTTTGGTTCGACGTCTTCGAGCTATATATCCTCGTTTAATTCTAGTCATTGAATAAATGAAACTTTGATGAATAACTAATTGATTTCTTTTCTTTCAGTTATTTCCTTTCCCTTTCCTAGTCTATTAATAACAAAACGGATTCTTCCAATGTATAAAATAAGAATTCCAATGGCTTTTGCTACTCTAACCTTCCCGACCACGATTTTTTCTTTTTTTCTAGGCTTCTCGCCTCAAAATAAGAAATTGTATTGATACTAGGTATCAAAAAAACATAGTAAATAAAAAAGTAGTAAATAGAATATAGGTATAGTGGGTTCCATCGTTTCTATGGTTACTTCTTAAACGGTGAGGTCCTCTCTATACACCGGAGCCTCATTTAATTAATGCTATTGTTAACTTGTACAGTTCACACTCTTTGGCTCTACCCATAATTATCCAGTAATAGGTCTTTCACAACGAGACCACTTATACAGTAACGGTATTTAATTATGAAGATTAGCTGAGTAGCTGACCCTGTTAGTCCGTTCTTGCAAAAGTGAAGGGTAAGGGCATAATCTTTCTGCTTTTAATTCTGCTTTTAAATAAAATAGGATTTCCCTGCTTAATGAATACCATTTGCTATCAATGGGGAATTCTTTCTCATCTTAAATTAAAAGTGTAAATGATTGGATTTGTACCAATGGCAACCATAAATTAATTTGATACCACAATACAATAGAAGGTATGATAGATCTTTTTTAGATTTTTATCTATATTTTATTTTTCGTATCGTATAGTAAATGGTGGTCTTCATTCTATCCTATTCATTGGTACTGATCATTTATACCGGATCAATTGTTTTTGGCCTAGTCCATGATCTGAACGAGTCGCACATACACCCTAGTACATGTTCCTCGTCGCTGAGGACATCCCCGAAGAGCGGGGGATTTCGTGACATTTTTGATTGGCTGTCTTGTGTTTCTAATAAGTTGTTTAATAGTTGGCATGTTGAATCATATACATAATGGGCTGGTTTAGATCGATCCTAACCGGATAAGTATGAATCATTTTTATATTAATGGATTCATAGACTATTGTATTAAATCTGGTAAGAAGATAAGATCTCAAATTGTATATTTGCGCGAAATTCCTCTTATTTTTTATTCAACCGCTACAAGATCAACAAGTCCGTGAGCTTGGGCTTCTGTTGCTGACATAAAAACATCTCTTTCCATGTCTTCGGAAATAACCCATAAGGATTTGCCCGTTCTTTGTGCATAAACCCTTGTGATGGTTTCGCGAAGCTTCAGTAGTTCTTCCGCTTCCAGGATAAATTCTCCCGTCTGTGCCTCATAAAAAGAACTAGCAGGTTGATGGATCATTACCCTGATGATATAACATAATAAATAATTATTCTATCTCGCATGATGAAAGGCGAAAAATAAGAAAATTAAGAAAAAAGAAAGATAGAATTGAACAACCGTACAGGCATCTTTTGCACATTGCATACGGCTCTACAATGGAATTCACTTTTATACCTATAAACTACCTTTATACCTATAAACTACCTTACATCGAATAAATAGAAAAGAAATTATAGGGTCTATCATATTCACATAGGTGAATGATCCAACAACCACCCTTTCTTTTGGAATAGTTAAAAATATACTATGATGGTTCCGTTGCTTTATATATATTAATTTCGTCTGTTATTTAGCAATCCCAAAGTTTCTTTTTTTTTTTACTTAATTTTTTTATATTTGAAAAAAAAAAAAAGAGATTTTTTTTTGTATTCTTTCATAAAAATAATATATATATTATTGTTAAGAGTTTTTCGGTGTAAAAACAAAAAAGTTTGTGACGCTGAAATGGGTCTCCTGATATATCAGATAAAATGGTAAAGACCTTTTATCTCATACTACTCTTTCGATACATAATGGAATGGAACGATTTTGAAAAAAAAAAAGATTCTCGTATCGAATTCGAAGTGCCATGCTATTATTACTTAATATTTATATTTCATATATCGCGAAGGCATAGTCTTCTTTTTTCTCTCAAATCAAATAAAAAACTCATTGGCGCCAAGCGTGAGGGAATGCTAGACGTTTGGTAATTTCTCCTCCGACCAGAATAAAAGATCCCATTGAAGCGGCTAATCCCATGCATATTGTTTGTACGTCTGGTTGCACAAATTGCATAGTATCATAAATACCTAATCCAGGTATTACCCATCCGCCGGGAGAGTTTATAAACAAATAGAGATCCTTGGTATCATCCTCTATACTGAGATATACCATAAGACCAATAAGTTGATTCGAGATCTCGCTATCAACCTCTTGGCCTAAAAAAAGTAATCTTTCTCGATAAAGTCGGTTGATTGAGATAAAATTGTATCCCTTCGGAACCGTACATGCATCTTTTGATGCATACAGTTCAACACAAATCGCGAAAAAAACAAGAATCAATGTGTAGATTCTTGTTTTTTTTTTTCTTTTGTCATCGCAAGCTCTGTATAACTTGTAACAAAGGGTCTTTTTCTTTCATAAAAAAAAAATATGAGTTTTGGTCTTTTTATATATAATTATATAATATAGTAAATAGAATTTCTATATATAAATAGAAATAAATAAAAATAAACTTATCGGATTAACTTCTCATTGATGTATTGTTTCATCGGAATCCAATCCAAATCACGATGTAATTTTCTTGTTCCTGAATGGTCTTCTTGAATTCTTTTAGGTTTATGCTCTACTCCGAGTAAAGATCGGACCGATTTTTATTTGCATATATAGGACAAATGCCCCAATACTACGTCTTTTTGCTACGACTTCTTTCTTTTTTAATTTATTTCATATCTCCCGCCAAATATAATATTAAATATTCAATATTCAATGCATTCATCATATTACTCGATTTATTAACAGTTTTAGATAACTTTAATTATATTATTATATTAGAAATTATAAATCGAATATTCTATAATATAAATAGAATATGATATTAAGTAGAAATCATAGATATATTACCTATTGGTTTTTTTCTAAACGGAGCCTGGATAATTCATTTTATTGTTTGAACCAAGCCAACCATAAATTATTCTAATTGCTAATATTAATCTGTCTACCCCCTTAAAAAATAAATTTAATCATACTTAATTGCATTTCACGCTCCAAATTTTGGATAATTCAATCAATCTTTGTTGGGCGAAAGGGAGGATATCTCGATCGGGAAAGAGAACGGGGAAATACCATATGACCCAATATATCTGACAAGTCGCACTATACGTCAACCCACGATGCATCTTCGTCTCCAGGACTTCGAAAAGGTACTTTTGGAACACCAATAGGCATTAAATGAAAGAAAAATTAAGTATTATATCTCACTTTGATGTGAAAGCGTAAAAATAGGTTTATTGTCTTAATAATATTTTGTCTTTTATCATATTTTATCCATAGATTGAAGAAGTTCATAAAAAAGGAAGACAGAATCAATAAAGGAAAATTCTTACAAGTGGGGCCTTTGGATGATGAACAAATATATATGCAGTTACTCATATAAAATGCTATCAACGCCCTACCATTGCGTATTGGTACTTATCGGGTGTAGAATAAATCTGCTTCTTTTTGTTCCTACGAACAAAATTATTCTATTATTATTCAAAGACATTCTTACTAAAAGATATAGAACAAATATTAATCCTTTCCCCAAGATAATCCACTAAAAAAGTAAGGACCATACTATAGTTTTTTAAAAGTGCAATAAAGTTACATAGAGTCTATTTTTGATTGATATAAGGGGTATTTCCATGGGTTTGCCTTGGTATCGTGTTCATACGGTCGTATTGAATGATCCCGGCCGTTTGATTTCTGTCCATATAATGCATACAGCTCTGGTTGCTGGTTGGGCCGGTTCGATGGCTCTATATGAATTAGCTGTTTTTGATCCCTCTGACCCTGTTCTTGATCCAATGTGGAGACAGGGTATGTTCGTTATACCCTTCATGACTCGTTTAGGAATAATCAATTCATGGGGTGGTTGGAGTATTACGGGGGGGACTATAACGAATCCGGGTATTTGGAGTTATGAAGGTGTGGCTGGTGCACATATTGTGTTTTCTGGCTTGTGCTTTTTGGCAGCTATCTGGCATTGGGTGTATTGGGATCTAGAAATATTTTGTGATGAACGTACAGGAAAACCCTCTTTGGATTTGCCCAAGATCTTTGGAATTCATTTATTTCTCTCAGGAGTGGCGTGCTTTGGTTTTGGCGCATTTCATGTAACAGGATTGTATGGTCCTGGAATATGGGTATCCGATCCTTATGGACTAACG